TTTTAATGCCCGAAAGTTGGATAGGATGGCCTTTGCGTAAAGATTATATCGCCCCCAATTTTTATGAAATACAAGACGCTCACTAAATGATAAAAATAAGAAAGTCATCCGGACTTCGACAACCCCATATATTCCTTCAATATATGTAATATGTACATTTTTTTTATAGATTAGACAAAAGAATTGAAGTTAAACCAGACATAATAATTGAGGTTTCATTCATATCTTAGTATGGATGAGATAAATAAGACAATAATATAGGGATTCATTGAGATTCTAAAATTGGAACGATACTAATTTCGGATGAGCTAAGCCAATAGGATGAATTGAAAAAATTCTGCATCATTAACTATGTAAGATGCACATCAACATCAATTATATATCCGGTTACGAAAAATAAAAAGTATGATCAAAGAAATGAAGAAAATAGAAATACCAAAGAAAATACAAAATACAAAGAAATGGCCCAGATTTATTTGTAATATATCTGAGATGAATTTTGAATATTCCGACTTCTGAACTCCCCTATATTTTACTTTTTGGTCTTTCAACCAACTAATTTGACCATTTGAATATTGTTGAAATATTCAAATTCTTTTTGGAGCGCAGAAAAAAGAGAAACAAAATCAAATAATTCATTTACATACTTTATATACCTAGAATATAATATACATGAATATAATATACATCTAGGTATGCTTGATCCAGAAAGAGCATATCTCCGGACACCTAGATAAATTATCTATGATGATCAAGACCGCTAATATATATATATCTATTCCCCCAATTCAATTCATTAAAATGAATATGGGAATAGATACTCATACAAATGAATCGCCGGGAACCAGATTTGAACTGGTGACACGAGGATTTTCAGTCCTCTGCTCTACCTGCTGAGCTATCCCGACCATTCTTGTCTTGACGCACCATTCTCATTTTATTTTAAGAAATTACTTGAGTCTATGTCAACTAAAAAAAAATACTTTGTAAGTTTCAGTAGTAGTAATGATTATGTATTGTTAATTATTCATATGAGGATTCTTTGCTCCAAGAGAAGGTGTTCATTTGTACGTACGTTTATCATATAAAAAAAAAATAGGATATAGTATAAAAAATTAGAGAATTAAATAGGCTTATTGGGGATAGAGGGACTTGAACCCTCACGATTTCTAAAGTCGACGGATTTTCCTCTTACAAAAAATTTCATTGGTGTCGGTATTGACATGTAGAATGGGACTCTATCTTTATTCTCGTCTGATTAATCAGTTCTTCAAAAGATCCATCAGACTATGGTGGAGTGACTGATTTGATCTCAGTACATATGTATAACATATATAAAGAGATATATGTTTCTCCTTGATCCTTTCTGGAATTTTGATAGAAGGATTAATTTCCTACTACGAAAGGAAATGGTGTCAACTCCATTTGTTAGAATAGCTTCCGTTGAGTCTCTGCACCTATCCTTTTTTTTATTTTCACTTTCTGAACTTTTATTTGTTTGTTTTCGGAAAGCAGGATTTGGCTCAGGATTGCCCATTGTGAATTCCAGGGTTTCTCTGAATTTGAAAGTTTTCACTTGGTAAGTTTCCATACCAAGGCTCAATCCAATTAAGTCCGTAGCGTCTACCAATTTCGCCATATCCCCCCTTTTTTCTTTGAGATTGGGATCTCATTAGGATGTTTTTTCATTTGTATTATCAGAATTAAATAATATGCCGGAACTTTGAAAAAAGTTTCCTTCGATTTTTCTATTTGTTTTATTGATTTTCTTTCATCTATATTGGATACCCATTACCCATATTTGGTCGAATCAGAAATCATTCTATTATCTCTGTATTCGCAATTCAATATAACGAGATATATACCACATATATATCTATTTTATCTGTCCCTCCTTCTATCATTTTTTGATTGAATTTTGAATACTCAAACGTTCGATTCTTTTTTTTTCGACAGATACATACCCTATGATAACAAAGATAACAAAACTAAAATCAAAAATCCATTTATGAATTTAGAATTTGACATTCATTTAGGAATTCCATATTTCTATTGAATTTCGAATTACTTATCAAAAGAAATTGGATAATCCATCCAATTTTTTAGAATAGAACTCTAACTCTAATGTATAAATCTATACATACATTATATATACATTATACATATTTCATCTTAATTCATCTTAATTATAAGAAAATAGTCTATAAAATACTATTTTCTATATACTATTCTACATATATTCTATCTACATAGATTATACTATTATAGAAAGATAACGTATTCTATAAATAAGATTTAATATCTAAAGAATATATATATAGAAAAAAGAGTAATATATTCTATATCTATATATATAATTATATAAAATATAATAAACAAAAAAAAATGGTATTTTAATTCAAAACTAAAAAAACAAGAGAATCTTATTATTTTATTTTTATTATTAATTACTATTACTATACTAATGAAGATATTGTTTTATTGATAAAAAAATGAATTT